TACAGGTATTTGAGCAATTCTTCCTGTTGCTTTTACCGAGCTTCCCTCTTGTATCAGCAAACCATCACCCATTAATACAACGCCAACATTATTTGATTCCAAATTAAGAGCAATGCCTATTGTACCCTCTTCAAATTCTACTAATTCACCTGCCATTACTTCATCAAGACCATGAATACGAGCAATGCCGTCGCCTACTTGAAGTACGGTACCAGTATTCACAATCTTGACTTCTCTACTATATTGTTCAATACGTTCACGGATAATATTACTTATTTCGTCGGCTCGAAGGGTTACCATTAGTATTTCTTTATTCTTTTTTCGGAAGCAAAGGGAAAAAAAATAATGCCTAAATTAAAAATTTGAATAAAAGTTGAAGGGCTAATCGGTTATTTCTTCCATGGCCCCGAGAATGCCAATATTCGCACGGATAGTGCGGAAATGTAACTCGGTATTCATATTCAAACAACTGTTCAGAGTTCCTAGAGCTCCTTGTAAGGCTTGTTGGAAAACTCGTTGTCGGACCTGATTCATTGCTCTTTGTTTTTCAAAATGAAGGGTTTCATTTTTGTAATTTTCTAATCGTTCCAAACTATCACAAGTGGCGTTAATCAAATTTTCTTTTTCTCGTTCTATCTCAGAGTATCCATTCATTCGATACTCATCTGCTTCTAGTTCCACTTTCCGTAAGCGAACCCGGGCTTTTTCGAGTTGTTCAATGGCCCCTCTACGTAATTCTTCCGAATTTCGAATAGCACTCAAGATCCTCTGTTTTCGATTATCTAATAAATCTTTTAATGAAAGTAGATTATCTTACCATTAATTTCACAACTTTCATGATCTCTTCCCGAACCAAACATGAATCTTTCGATTCATTTGGCTCTCACGCTCAATTATTTATTTGATTTTTTATGGGTATTCCCATATCTTTTTTTAATGGAATGAGCCTACCCTCTCTTTTCTTTTCTGTTTGTATTCAAGGATGTCGAAATTGATACAAGACCAGAATAATTATTAGGAGGACTCTTCCGACCAGACAAAAATCTATAATTGTCAGCAAAGTTGTTTCTTTATTTGTATTTCTTCTTTATCTTTATTTAATTCAAAATTCTTTTAATGAAATTAGTTTCAAATACAAATTTCGAATTTTGATATTTTTTCTTCAAATCCAAAAAATTCCGCTTTTTTTTATACATAGGTCGTCGATTCGGCATTGGATAAGATAAAAAGGGCAAATGCCCATTTTCTAGTAAATGGTTTAAATCATTTTATTGATATGAGTGTTCTATATCAGATAAATTACCACCTATTCATTTTTAAACCATTTCGGTACTAATTTCAGTACTAATGTAGTCGTAGAAAGAATACCATGTTTTGCCTGGACTTCAAACAGTTTAGTTTTAACCATGTTAATGGTCTCGCATTATTGGTTATAGAGAATCAAAGTTGATTTACCAATGAGTTACGAAATGCTATGGTTCTTACATATGATTTCTTAATTTATTCAGAAGTAATTCGTCGAGATCGTGCACCTTTTTTCTTCTTTATCCTAAAAATACTATAAATAAAGTGCAGTCGGATGGATCCAACCTATTCTTGAAATACACAACTCGCACACACTCCCTTTCCAAAAAAAATCAATACACCAATTACTACACTTAGATTTATTAGATTTGTTGCTAAAATATCGGTATTAAACCCGAAACTCCCGGCGGATGGCCAGTGGCCCAAGAAAACGAAAGAATCGGTTACATTTTTCATATGCTCTCCTCTTATAGATAGGGCTAACAAAGAACAAAGTTATTTTTCTATCACTTTGCTCGCCCCTTTCTTTTTTGATCTATTTTTTTATTAATTGAATTTCCCTTTTTTAATGGGAATAAATTGAATCTAGTAATTTCCTTTAGGTTAGGTCTTAGGTCTCATTTCAATTGAGAAAAATATTGTTTGTTGAAATGTTTCCTAAAATAAAAGGAAAAAAGTTTCCATTATACTAAGCTAAGGACGGGAAGGAAGAAAACGAATGGATCCGGTAATTCCTCATCCTCAAATCAGTCCTTCCTGGGTCTCAACAAATAAGTAATTGTAAGAGTAAAGTGTTGATATAATTTGAAGAAGCAAACGGCAATTAAAAGTTAATAAAATTCGAAAATAAAGTATGTAATCTAAGGGACTTTTTACATTTCGAGGATTAAACAAAAGGATTCGCAAATAAAAGTGCTAATGCCACGACCAGTCCGTAAATTGTTAAAGCTTCCATAAAAGCTAGACTCAGCAATAAAGTACCTCGTATTTTACCCTCTGCTTCTGGTTGTCTCGCAATACCTTCTACAGCTTGGCCTGCAGCAGTACCTTGACCAACTCCAGGTCCAATAGAAGCAAGCCCTACAGCCAATCCAGCAGCAATAACAGAAGCGGCAGAAATCAGTGGATTCATGGTAAGTTCCTCGCATGAAAAAAAAAAAGAAATGGTTAATGATACAATCAACCAATGAATTATTACTTTGATTTTATCATTAAGATGTATTGGATCGAAATAATAAAAAACGACGAATTGAAATGATAATATTGATGAATCGTCAGAACTACTTTGATATCTAGTTTTTCATTTATACACTTTTTGGAAATCCCTAGACATATAATTCCAGTCTAGTTATTGCATTTCTTTCCAACTATTCCTTCATTCAATTTGTCGTTCTTTATCCTTCTAGATCTTTGAATTCATCTGTTTTTTCAGCCAATTCACAATCACAGACAAAAAAAAGGACTTATATGGGAATCCATCTAAATGTAGTAAACAGCAATCAAATCAATATTATGTAATAGATATCTAATATCTATATATATATATATGAATATATATCTATATCAATATATAATATCAATATTAATATTGATATTATTAATATTGATATTAAGTATTATATATATAGTATATATAGTAATTATATATAGTATAAGTTGATAGAAGTGTTGATATAAGTAAAGTATTATAAGTAAAGTATAAGGGCTTATATCTTATATATAGGGAATAGGGACTCTATAACAAGTGAATATCTAATATTACATATACATTTGTATTACATATACATTTGTTTCTTCTCTAACGTAAACTTTATATGGAATCAGATTCTGGAATCATTCCTCGAAACCCACATAAAAAGTGGCTGGACTTATAGACATTACATACACTCAGTGTGACCCCCCAAACCATCTTTTTTTATTTCGCAACATCGTCCATCTTCTTTTCTACGATTCGAAGTCGTATATTAATACGTATTAATATCTATTATGTTCTCCAACCAAGCAAATTATCTTGAATCATGCATGAATTGGGATAAGCTAAAAAAAAATACTATTTCGAAAACTAGTCAATGATGACCCTCCATGGATTCGCCTATATAAGCCGCGGCTAACGTTGCAAAAATAAGAGCTTGAATACCACTTGTAAATAATCCAAGAAACATAACAGGTATAGGAACTACTAAAGGGACTAAAGAAACAAGAACAACAACTACTAATTCATCAGCCAATATATTCCCGAAAAGTCGAAAACTCAGAGATAAAGGTTTTGTGAAATCTTCTAAGATGTTAATTGGTAAAAGTATTGGAGTTGGTTTAATGTATTTCTCGAAATAACCCAATCCTTTTTTAGTAAAACCCGCATAAAAATATGCCGCTGACGTGAGTAAAGCTAAAGCAACAGTAGTATTTATATCATTCGTGGGCGCAGCTAACTCCCCATGAGGTAACTGTATGATTTTCCAAGGTAAAAGAGCACCTGACCAATTAGAAACAAAAATAAATAGGAACATAGTTCCAATAAAAGGAACCCAAGGACCATATTCTTCTCCAATTTGGGTTTTGCTCAAGTCTCGAATAAATTCAAGGACATATTCGAAGAAATTCTGACCGTCGGTCGGAATAGTTTGTGGATTACGAACAGCTATGATGACTGAACCTAATAAGATAGCAATTACGACCCAAGAAGTGATAAGTACTTGGGCATGGATTTGTAAACCTCCTATTTGCCAATAGAGATGTTGGCCTACTTCTACACCCGATATATCGTATAACCCCTTGAGTGTTTTAATGGAACATGGTATAACATTCATATTGTCCTCTGATAGAAATTGAACTTCAAAAAAAGGAATTATTTTGATTCAACCATTTCTTTCTCAAATCACCAACGTGAATCATTAATCGTATATTTAGGATACCAAGAAATCACATAACATCATAATATATATATCAATATCCCCAGTTCCTTTTTTTATCTCTTTTTTAAAATGCAAAAATTGTAACCGATCCAATAAATCTATGGAGTTGCCCAATAATTAAATAATCTTATAATTCTTAATTCTTATTATTTTTAATCTTAATCAACGATTTCTTATATAGCTAGAACGGCCTTCACAAATTGCGGATACTAATTTGTTAAGAATCAATCGAATTGAAGCTATAGCGTCATCGTTGGCTGGAATCGAAATATCTGCGAGATCTGGGTCACAATTTGTATCGATTAAACAAATCGTCGGAATCCCCAAAATAGCACATTCTCGAAGAGCTGTATATTCTTCTTGCTGATCAACGATAATCACAATATCAGGCAATCCCGTCATATATTTGATCCCACCGAGATATGTTTGCAAGGTATATAATTTTCTCTTCAACATTGCTGCATCCCTTTTAGGGAGACGGTTGAGTTTCCCCATCTTTTCTTCTGCTCTTAAGTCCCTGAACTTTGAAAGTCTCGTTTCCGTAGTAGACCAATTCGTTAACATACCACCGAGCCATTTTTTATTAACATAATGACATCGAGCCCTTATTGCAGCTGATGCTACTGAATCCGCTGCTTTATTTTTGGTACCAACGATTAAGAAGCTTTTTCCCCTACTTGCTGCATCAAAAACTAAATCACAGGCTTCTGATAAAAAACGAGCAGTTCTAGCGAGATTTGTAATATGAATACCTTTACGCTTTGCCGAGATGTAAGGGGCCATTCTAGGATTCCATTTCTTAGTACCATGACCAAAATGAACTCCTGCTTCCATCATCTCTTCCAAATTGATGTTCCAATATCTTCTTGTCATTTTTTCCCACACTTCCTTTTTGTTTTTTTTATTATTAACAAAGAGACGAGGTACCTTGAAATAAATAATTGTTCCGATGGAACCTTCTACCGGGGATTGACCATTGATACACGGTACAAACCATTCATTTTTTTATTACTTATTTTATTTATTTTTATTTATTACCAAATCAAAAAAATAATCAGACCAGTCCAGTATAGTTAAAAGCTAGTTAAAGTAAAAGTGAATCCACTCTTAGGAATCATTAAATCGCATAAATGATTTTTCTGATGTTTCATGGAAATTTGTCTCATAGAAATTGTTTGTCACGTAAGAACAAAATAATTCTCTATGGTGTAACAAAATATCTTTCATTTCCAACTCGAAGAGATTTTTTCTTTTGATTTCCAAATAAATGTTCTTATCTTGCCTTGAACGATGCACAAATTTTTGGAATCCAGTACCAACAGGTATAATCCCCCCTAGAACAACGTTTTCTTTCAGGCCTTTCAACCAATCAATACGACCTCGTAAAGCAGCTTTTGCTAAAACTCGAGCGGTTTCTTGAAAACTTGCTTCGGATATGAAACTTTGAGTATTCAGAGACGCTCTTGTTATTCCCAATAAGATTGCCCGATAACAGATCGATTCGTTCAAAGCACGCCCTGCTCGTTCCGCTCGCAACAATCCGATTAATTCTCCAGGTGAAAAAACATTAGACATTCCATCTTCTGAAACCAACACTTTTGATGTTACTTGACGTACAATAATCTCTATATGTCTATTATGGATCTGTACTCCCTGGGATCGATAAACCTTTTGGATCTTATTAACCAAAGAGATACGACTTTGGGCTATGGTTAGCTCAGCTCCAATTAAGAACCCCCAGGGGATCCCAAGAATTCTTGGTATACGTTCGTTCCAACCTTCAATTCTCCTTTCGAGGTTCATCGATATTGAATCAATCGAACGCACTTCTAAGATTTGTTCCACTTTTGGAAGACCTTGTGTTATGTCACCAGATCTCGATTTTTCATATATAAATGTAACTAATGTATCTCCTTCGTAAAGGATTTCCCCATAATGACCATGAACAGTTGCTCCTGGAGTGGCCAAATAAGGCTTAGCTGATCTTATAATTACGGAGTCAACATTAACAATTAAAATTTGACCAGATTTGATTACGTGTGGTTCGTATTTAAATAGACATACATTTTCACAAATAAATTGTCCAAGGCTAATTATTGTTGATGTCTCTTCCCAATAATTGTGATGGAGAAAGCACCAATTCAAATGGAATGGGTTCAAAATGATGTTACTGCATGGATCAGGATTATAAATCCTCCTCTTTTCATCTATTAAAAAATATTTAATTACTTGAAGTACTTGGAAAGTCTCTTTAAAATTGTCAAGTAGCAAATATTTCTTTAACAAGATCAGATTATGAGTTATTAAATGGTAAGCTGAATAAAAATTCGATTTTTTAGGGACAATCGTTCCTAAGGGACCTAATAAATCCCTAATTTGGATTATGGGATCGGATTCTTTTGTCACATTATTATATTTCGAACTATTGAATGGACCAATTCGAGAACAATTGGATGATGACAAAATTAGCAAAGATTGGCATTCCTTAGTTCGATTCAACAACGTACCAACAGTTCCTTGATGTTGGCTAAGTGATTTAATCTTCGCCTTGGAATAAAAAGGATTTATATTGTTGCGATCTAATCCATTATCGGGAATCAATCCAGAACTTGCCCTATCATACCTTTTTCCGGTATACGAAATAGCGGACTTGACTAACTCAATTCTTATGAAATCGCGAATCAGATCATTTGCCCTTATCTGAACACAGGAAGCATGAACCTCTTCTCTAGAACCATTTTGTTCGTAGTCCCAATTCAATACTAAGCAAGTCCGAACTAATTGAATACTTGTGTGGTAAATTCCGCGAATTGACTTGCCATTTCCATAAAGGATATAATTGACAACTCTAAGTTGGACATTATCCTTTTCCTGCAAAAGATCCTGAGGGAAAAGTGTTGCTAAATTTAGCCCATCGGCTATTTCATATGTGACTACAGGTCGAACCGAAACAAAATACTTTTTCTTGGTAGGTGTGATACGTTGAACATAAATCCAATTTTTCAATTTTTTTGATTCCGTAGAATTTTGTTTTTCCGTTTCGGGTGGTATCAAAATGCCGCTGTGCCTGGATATCTTATCTGTCTCTCCAGGAAAATGAATATCTCCAGAAAAGATTTTCAATTCAATATATTTTTTTTTTCTCTCCACTCGGACTAATCCACCTACTCGGCTTCTTGTATTTATAGTGAGTCGTGTATCTACTCCAATGATACTATTGTTCCGGACCATTATGAATGAGGATCCCGGCAAGATATGCACTTCTTCGAGAATGAAAAAAAACTGATCTACTTTCATTTGGTATTTCGGACTAAATTCTTTTGCTCCTCGATACTCAATCAAATCCTCTTTTTTTATGATTGAATCTACCTCTATGGTCCCATGTTTAGTAATTCCTGAACTGTTTCTTCTGTATCGTGGATCATCAAAATAAGCAAGAATACTTTTTCTACGTAAAATACCATTTATGGGTATTTCAATCGAAATACCAAAACAGGGTATTAGTTCTTTCTCTCGTTCTTGATCATATTGTAATGGGATGATGAATCTATCTCTTCGTTTTTTCGCTAATAAATTTGAATTCTCTTGGAGAATAGAAGGATATATGAAATTCCAATGACTATTGGATATGATTCGATCAGGTCTTGAATAGTCAAGAATTTCCCTATCTTTTTTATCAGAAGTATATAACAATTTATGTCTTACTTGATGATTAGGCATTGAGAAGTCAGAGATATATCTTCCTTCAACAGAAAAAGAATCAACATTCATTTGATCTTGATCCTTGTGGAGCGAAAAAGACACTATACTGGATCTGCACGGACCTCCTGCTAATATCCATAAATGGCTTGTTTTTGGTAATAAATGAACGTTACCATATGTATATTCAGGTGCATGGTAGACGTCGGTACTCCAGTGCATTTCTCCCTCTAATTCAGAATAAATATGTTTTCGTACCCTTTCTTTAAAATGAAAAGTAGACGTTCCAGCACGAATCTCAGCAATCACTTGTTCTGATTCTACATATTGATCATTTTGAACTAAAATCAAACTTTTTGACGGAATATTCACATTATGTATAATATCTCGACTCTCAATAGTTACATACAAGTCCATAGAACATAAAAAAGCAGGATGCCCATGACGGGTACGTGTGGGATGAACCAAATCCTCATTGAATTGGATTTTCCCATTAGAAGGAGCTCGGACATGTTCGGCAGTACCACCAGTGAATACTCCACCAGTATGAAAAGTTCTTAATGTTAGTTGAGTCCCCGGTTCCCCAATTGATTGACCCGCAATAATACCTACAGCTTCTCCCAATTCGACCAAATCGCCATGAGTGGGACTCCGACCATAACATAATTGACAGATCCAAGATGTACTCCTGCAAGTAAATGGGGTTCTAATATATATTGGTTGTGCTCGAAAGGTTATGAATCGATTGACAAGTCCAATCCCAATATCTTGATTTCGAGTGGCAATGCATCGTAGGCCGATATATATATCATCTGCTAATACACGACCAATTAGTGTTTGGACAAAAATTTTTTCCGTCATCCCATTTTGAGGACTCACGGAAATACTTCGGATAGTACCACAATCTCTTCTACGTACAATAATGTGTTGAACTACTTCAACAAGTCTACGTGTAAGATATCCAGCATCTGATGTTCGTACAGCAGTATCTACAACTCCTTTGCGGGCTCCATAGCAGGAAATTATATATTCTGTCAAAGAAAGTCCCTCGCGTAAATTGCTTTGAATGGGTAAATCAATCATTTGTCCTTGGGGATCTGACATTAATCCTCTCATACCTACTAATTGGTGTATCTGAGATGCATTTCCCCTAGCTCCCGAAAAAGACATTAGATAAACTGGATTAGAAGGATCAGTCATCTGAAAATTTGGATTCATTTCTTGTCTCAAATATTCACTTGTAGCATACCATATCTCAATGGATTGACGTAATTTTTCTACCGCGTGTACATTTCCATAATGATGGTGTTTCTCCAAAATAAAACTTTGTTGTTCAGCGTCTTGGACTAACCATCCCTTAGAAGGTATTGTTAAAAGATCATCAATTCCTAATGAAATCGATGTAGCAGTGGCTTGATGGAAACCTAAAGTCTTTACTTGATCCAGGATATGTGATGTATATCCCATTCCGAAATGATCTATTAATCTGCTAATAAGTCGTTTCATAGCAGTTCCATTTATCACTTTATTGTGAAAGACCAGATCGGCCCGTTCTGCCATAAGTACCTCTATATTCTGCTGAGTAGGATTCAACAATAGGCCTGAGTCAGTGATTCGAAAAACTTAACTTCCTTTCCTCAATTTTGATTCATGCAGAAATTCAGAAATTATGATACTAGTTAAATTGGAAAGACCCGAATTCCCATAGGAAGGGGCATCGCCTAATCTCAGTTCTTAGTTTAGATAGTGTATGAGTAGGCCCGACAAAACCCTTGTATGGCTTCTTCTATTTCTCGATAAAAAGAAATATGACCCAAAGTGGTTCGAATGTAGATACACCGGATTTCTTTTTTTACACTTCCTACCATTAGATAGTGCCCATAAATCTCATGATAAGTACCCAAAGATTCATATTGAACTTCGATGGGAACTTCTCTTGACCCAATGATACGTTGATCTAGTTTCCATCGGAGCCACAAAGGACTATCTAAACTGATGCGTTTCTGCCGATAAGCTCCAAGTGCATCATAGGAACTACAAAAATACAGTTCTTTTTCTTTCGTATACTTATAGTTATTATT